AAAGATGAAATCTTGGATTTTTGCGCATATCCCAATCCTTATTGATTATCTCATCACAGTTAAAATTTTCTTTTTTTTACTTTTTTTTATAAGTTCATTGAAGAAGTTTTATTTGCTCAGTAAGTTACTCCCACCCCTTTTTTTGTTTGTCCACTACTTCTTATGAATCGAAACAAACGAGTTCCGATAGAACTGGAAAATCAAATAAATAGTAATCTTTGACGAACAGGATCAATAATCATTATTATTTCCACACAAGAAAAGGAATTTTCCACCCTTTTCTTGTGTGGAAGATTAGGAAGACGAGTAATCCCTCCTAGAATAATTTGTTCCTTTCATTTATCCGCGTGTATTCTCTTCCTACTTATGCCTATTATCTATTAGAATTCGATTCTATTAGGTACAAAAAAACTATTGATGCATTACATGGCATTTACAATCTGCCAATGGGAGGCCTAGCATAGTCACAACACTCCCTGATTGAAAAAAAGAAGGGGGGATCAAGTAGTCTTCTTCGCAATATACATACTATTGCTAGGAATGGGATACAAGCAATTTCCGGCATCTCGCAGAAAAACAGTATAAACAAAGCAAGCAAAACATTTTCCATGATTTTTTTGAATCATACATAATTGCATCGATCACAACAATTCGGCTCTTTTTACCAGCTTGATGAATCCGTGGATCTAGAAATTCATTTCGGACAATTGAACCTTCTCAAACTGTTTCTTTTTTAGAACCAAAAAGATTTGTGCCAGAATAACAGATGCCAAGAAGAACAACAAACCTTGGACACGTAATGGATCTTGAAGTACTATTTCTGCATCTCCCTGACCAAATCCACCCACATTGGGATTACTCGTTAATGGTTGATCAAGCTTGATAGATTCACCCTCTGAAACAAGAAGTTCTGGTCCTGGAGGTATAATATCAACCACTTGGTGTCCATCCGATGCGTCAGCTATGGTTATTTCATACCCCCCTTTTTCTTTACGTACTATTCTGCTTACTATACCTGCTGCTGTAGCATTATAGACTGTATTGTTACTCTTGTTCCCATCGGGATAAATCTGACCTCTTCCCCTGTTCCCACCTACATATATGGGATACTTTAAGAAGTGAACGTCTTTCTTAGTAGCAGGGTCCGGGGAAAGAATGGGAAAGACGATTTCACTATATTTCTGACCAGGAACAGGACCTACCACAAGAATATTTCTTTTAGTGGGGCGATAACTCTGAAAAGACAGATTGCCTATCTTTTCTTTCATCTCGGGAGAAATACGATCGGGGGGAGCTAATTCGAATCCCTCGGGTAAAATAAGAACAGCCCCCACATTCAAAGCCCCCTTTTTCCCATTAGCAAGAACTTGTTTCAGTTGCATATCATAAGGGATTCTAACAACTGCTTCAAATACAGTATCAGGAAGCACAGCTTGTGGAACCTCAATATCCACGGGCTTATTAGCTAAATGGCAATTGGCGCATACAATACGCCCAGTTGCTTCTCGTGGATTTTCATAACCCTGCTGCGCAAAAATGGGATATGCATTTGAAATAGATGTCCGAGTTATGACATATATCATGATCGATACGGAAATGAATCGAGTCATCTGTTCCTTTACCCAAGAAAAGGTATTTCTATTTTGCATGGTCCAATTATTGATCCCGGAAATTTCTACAATAAATTAGGTAGGTAGCTAGTATAGTTCCCTATCCACGATTCTGCCATTGTACTGGAGGGGGAATCCCTTAGACGGGTAGAAGTATAAAGAGTGAGTCAGATTAAAAATGGTTTGTTTATGTACGAAGTAACATTCGGATTTGATTGATATCGGCAGATCAAATGAGTTCTTCATTCATTCATTGAATGATAAACCACTACAAGTGAAGGAGATACACGATTTAAATAATGGAAGATCCAATATTTCAAAATTGTATCTAGAATGACTGGAAAAGTGGAAACAAGACCAGATATAATTTGATTGTTATGAGCAAATCCAAAATCTTTGTAGACCGAACCAATCATTAGTTCCCAACCATGGGGCGAGTGGAATCCGATACATAAATCAGTTAATAAAAGAATAGAAAAAGCTTTTATTGTGTCGCTTAAGTTATAGAGGAATTCCTGAACCCAAGAATTAAGAATGACAAGTTCTTCATTACCCAGAATAGAATAACCACTTAGAATAGCAAAACAGATTATATTTGTCGAGAAATGCAAAATTATATGGATATGATCTTCATTGTGCATTTTGACCAATTGTATTGTTTCTTTGTGGATTCCTATACGAAGCTTTTGTATCTGTGTCTCCGGGTACTCCTTTATCATTTCGTCCAACAGGAATAGTTGTTCTAATTCTATGAATCTTTCTAGAACGTTCTTCTCTTGAATATCATTCAAAAAAGTTTCGGATTGCCTTGTATTCCACCAATTAGTAACTAAAGGTTCCAGACTTTTATTAAATGAGAGAGAGATCCACCAGGGCAAAAAGACTATAGATGCAAGATATGGGAGGGGAGTCAATGCTTTCTTTTTTGGCACTTTTAATCTGTTCTGTAAATTGTTAATGAAACTGCCTCATTCGCCGACTCTATCTGATCCGATATTTCTATGAAGCATGAGTTCTATAACAAGGTATGGAACCTATGGATCGGATCTATTCCTTCTTTTTTTTTTTTGAATTGTTTAGTCCTTGGATCTAGAAAGAATATAGAAATAGAATAAAGGTCCGTTTCGAATGAAGAAATAATCAAGTTCCCAGATATCTCAATTGGTCAAATTCGAACCAATTGTATCTTCATTTGTTCCTTTCGATGAATGCCCGAAAAACCACTTGAAGTAATGAATATTATTCGGATTTCGAGACGAAAGAACTCCCCCTGGATCAATCAATTATTTCGAAATGTTTCACTGGCTACCCACAGCCCAGGAATAATTGAGGGGATATTTCTGAAGAATATTGATGATGAAATCCGAAATGGGTGGCAAAACAAGAGAGAAATTGAATAGTTATGAGAGATCCAATCGTTTGGTCATCAAGGAGCAAAAGAAAGGATAAAAAAAAAGAAACATCGATTGACGAAAGAGAGATAATTTACGAGATACGATCCATCTGTATCTAACGTATCAATTCAAAATATTGGTCCTAAAAAGATGAATTCTGTACTGTATTCCGAAATGTTCTGATATGTGTGATGAATACATACTTATTAGATTTGTTACTAGTATGAAAGAATTGAGTTTCGTTCCATATGTAAAAAAAAGAGTTTTTGTTTTGGTGGATAAAAATAGCTTCTTATTATGGTTGTTCCGTATTCGTCCGCCTGCTTTATTCTATGGGCCACAACACAACGGTATTACCAACGGAACGGGGGAAATAGAATCGAACATGTTTTGCTCGAATAAACGTTCCGAAGAAACTTCAGTTATATTAAAAAGGGGATTCCTGAGTTCCTTCCCTCATGCGGAGAAAGCATTCATTCTTCAGTTCATTTCAAAATACTTCAATTGGTACGCGCAAGAAATAAGCCGATTCAGCAGCTTTTTGTTCAATTTCTCGTGGAGTAAAATTCTCATCGGTACGAGTCAAGGGAATGGCTCCCTGGCCTCTGATTTCCATATAAAGGACACGACGGGGATAAAGACCCTCTTTAACTTCCATTCTGATTGACTGGATATCTCTCATAAGGAATCGAAGGAAGATGCGACGATTTATTCCAGGAAATCCCCAACGAAAAATACACACTATTCCTTCTTTTCTATCAAAAAGATCATAACCACTACCTACATTCCACGAAATTGTGCACCACAAATAGGAACTAATGAACAGACCAGCGATCCCATAGAAAGACATCACGATTCCTTGGGGAAAAAAAAGGATTTCCTGAGAGGGAAATACGGATATCAGATTCATACCAAGATAACTGGAAGTTCCAACCAATAAGAATCCTAGTGAACCGAAAAAAAGGATACAGGCCCAGCAGAAATTACTTGTTTTTCGAGACCCCGTTATAAGTTCTATCCATATACGTTCGGATTGCCAGTTCATACTCGATCCAGTTGCATTCTATTGGAATTGAGAGAATAGAATAAGCCAAATGAATTTGACTTTACTTTTTTTTGTTTTGATACCGAAGTAACTCTCATCAACTAGCACTATTATGATGTAAACCATTAGGAGTAATTCATCGAATTGGTTAGATATAAAATAATAACATCCCCTTCATATGATCCCACTATGTATATCTACATACATATAGATACATTGACTTTCTATTTCAGATATTCACTGATCTATTTGAAAACAAAAACAGCTATACCCACATATAATATACATGCATTTATCCATATATCATGGATCTGCATGCATAACAATAACAGCTTTTTTATTTGTGCTCGGAGGGAGTCACATGTCGTACCGTGCCCTATTCCACTAAAAGATATCTGTATTATGATCCAAGTCCAAGTGTTAAAATAAATTGATGAGATTTGATCCCATCGGATCTAAACAATCTTGTTTTTTTGAACATGAAGAGATAAAGAAGCCATTGCAATTGCCGGAAATACTAGGCCCACTAAAGGCACAAAAATAGAGGGTAAATTGAAATCTGTCATAGAATAGGTGCCTCGATTTACTATTTGTACTTGTTAGAAATTTGTACTTGTTAGAAATATATCTTATGATAAGTATATTTATTATAAGTATATAATAAGTGCAAGGAATGTAGAACTAAATAAGTGTACCTATTCATCTTTCTACACAAAATATATGTATGATAATCCGCTTTTTGATTCTTGTTCTCCCGTCCTTATCTTATAATAAAGAGTTTCTTACGAGTTCCCTAAGGATTCGTTAGAATCCGATCCAACAGGGATTCATAGTAAAAAAAAGGAGGTTCTCGGGAGATATAGATATAGAAATATGCAACATTTCTATTATAGATTTTCATTATTCTATATATTAATACGGAAGGGAACATGAAATTCTTTTCATTTTCCC